TTGATTCTTTAGAGTTTGTTTTTCCCCTTCCTGGCGGTATCAAGATGCCGCTGTGTCGGGATATCTTATCTGTCTTGTCCGGAAAATGGATATCCCCCGAAAATATTTTGAGTTCAATCCTTTTTTTTTTTCTCTCCACTCGGATCAACCCGCCGACTTGGCTTCTTATATTTAAAGTGATTCGTGTATTGACTCCAATGATACTATAGTTCTGGACCATTATGGCCGAGGATTCGGGTAAAATATGCACTTCCTCAGGAATGAAAAAAAAGCGATCCACTTTCATTTCGTATTTTGTCTTAACTTTTTGGACTCCTCGATACGCAATCATATCCTCTTTTTGGATGATTGAGTCCGCCTTTAGAGTACCATATTTCAGAATTCCGGAACTCTTTCTTCTGTATCTAGGATCATCAAAAAAAGCAAAAATACTATTTCTACGGAAAATACCATTTATGGGTATTTCAATCGAGATACCTGAATGCGGTATGAATTCTTTCTCTTGCTCTTGAATCGATTGGAATGGAATGAGAAATCTATTTCTTCGTCTTTTTGCTAATAAATCCGAGTTCTCATGAAACATAACAGAATATAGGAAATTATAATGACTCGTACCTACGATTCCATTCAATTCTGAATAATCGGGAATCCCAGATTTTTTTTTATCAGAAAAATCCGAACTGCAAAATTGTTGGCTCACTTGATCATTATTCACTGAGAGGCTAGAAATAGATTTTCTTTCGGCGGAAAGAAAGGGTATGTTCATTTGATCTTGATCTTTGTGGATCGAAAAAAGAATTAGACTAGATCCAGATGAATCTCCTGATAATATCCATAAATGACTTGTTTTTGGTAAGAGATGTACATTACTATATGTAAATTCGGGTGCATGGGATACATCAGTACTCCAGTGCATTTCGCCCTCTGAGTCAGAATAAATATATTTTCTAACCCTCTCTTTAAAATGAAAAGTGTATGTTCCCTCGCGAATCTCAGCAATAACTTGTTCTGATTCCACATATTGCTCATTTTGAACTAAAAGAAAACTTTTGGGTGGAATAGTCACGCTATGTATAATATCTTCGCTCTCAATAATTACAGACAAGTCTATATAACATAGAAAGGCAGGATGCCCGTGACGTGTACGTGTAGGATGAACCAAATCCTCATTGAATTTTATTTTTCCATTATAAGGGGCTCGTACATGTTCGAAAGTACCTCCTGTAAAGACTCCGCCGGTATGAAAAGTTCTTAATGTTAGTTGAGTCCCCGGTTCGCCAATAGATTGACCCGCAATAATACCTACAGCTTCCCCCAATTCAACTAGGTCACCATGAGTGGGACTCCGACCATAACATAATCGACAGATCCAAGATGTACTCCGACAAGTAAAGGGAGTTCGAATAGATATAGATATTGATTGTGTTCCAAAGGTTATGAATCGCTTGACAAGTCCAATCCCAAGATCTTGATTTCGAAAGGCGACACATCGGGAACCTATATATATATCGTCTGCTAAGACACGACCAATTAATGTTTGGATAAAAATTCTTTCTGACATCATCCTATTTTTATTTCGAGGACTCACAGAAATCCCTCGGATAGTGCCACAATCTGTTCTACGTACAACAATATGTTGAACTACTTCAACAAGTCGACGCGTAAGATATCCAGCATCTGATGTGCGTACCGCAGTATCTACAACTCCTTTACGGGCTCCATAGCAAGAAATAATATATTCTGTTAAAGACAGCCCTTCGCGTAAATTGCTTTGAATAGGTAAATCAATCATTTGTCCTTGGGGATCCGACATTAATCCTCTCATACCTACTAATTGATGTACTTGAGATGCATTTCCCCTAGCCCCCGAAAAAGACATAATATGGACTGGATTGAAAGGGTCCGTCATCCTAAAATTCAGATTCATTTCTTGTCGCAAATATTCACTTGTAGCATACCAGATCTCAATAGATTGGCGTAATTTTTCTACCGCATGTACATTCCCATAATGATGGTGTTTTTCCAAAATCAAACTTTGTTGTTCAGCATCTTGAACAAGCCAGCCCTTAGAAGGTAGCGTTAAAAGATCATCAATTCCTAATGAAATGGATGTAGCAGTGGCTTGCTGGAAACCCAGAGTCTTTACTTGATCTAGGATGTGTGATGTATATGCCATCCCGAAGTGATCTATTAATCGGCTAATAAGTCGTTTAATAGCAGTTCCATCTATCACTTTATTGTGAAATACCAGATTGGCCCGTTCCGCCATAAGTACCTCCATATTCTGCTGAATGGGATTCGACAATGAGTTTGAGTCAATGATTACAAAACTTCCTTTTCTCCATCTTGCTTTGCGTAGAATTTTAGGTCAGGAACTATGGTCCGAGTTGAATTGGAGAGGTTCGAATTCACACGGGTGTCCTAGAATTCCTTTTTTTTTAATACCATATTATTGGGTATCATATGAGCAGGCTTGAGAAAAACCTTGTATAGCTTCCTC